CTTTGTTACCTTTTCTCAATAATGAGAAACAATTTGAAAGAATTGAGTCGACCACTAGAACTACTGGTCTTAGAACCAGAAAAAAATAGGCTTGTTTTTTGTTCACCTCAATCAGAATTCCAATCCGAACTCAAAGATGGATTGGTGTTTTATTTGACAAATCTTAGAATCCAGGTTTTTGTGTCGTAAAAAAAAAACGAATTGGAAAAAAATCTTTTTTTATTGAACGTGTTCATTCATTTTGACTACTTTAAGTTTAAGCGCATTTCTCAGAGTAATTTTGACTCCAACTCCATCCTCCCGGAGTTCATTCTCCGGGGAACCCCATTTAAATTATTTCGGTGTATTCTTTCCAATCCACTTTTTCTCTGATTTCATTGGAAATCATATAAAGACAATTCCTATTTGATATAGCTATTTGGGCCAGTATTTTACGATTAAGAAGTAACTGCCTCTTATATAGATCATGTATTAATTTACTATAACTATAGGATACTCCCTTTTCTCGAATTACTGCGTTTATCCGAGTGATCCACAAACGACGAAAATTTCTCTTTTGCTTATCCCTATCCCGATGAGCCGAAACTAAAGCTCTTATTTTCTGTTGAGTAATAGTTCGAGTAAGTCTTGAATGAGACCCTCGAAAACTTGATGCAAATAAACGAATTTTTGTTCTACGTTTCCGAGCTATATATCCGCGTTTAACTCTAGTCATTGAATAAATAAAATTTTGACAAATAACTAATTGATTTTTTTCTTTCAGTTATTATTTTTCCCGTCCTGGCCTATTAATAACCAAACGGATTTTTCCAATGTATAAAATAAAAATTCCAACGGCTTTGGCTACTATAACCTTCCCGACCACGATTTTTTGGTATTTTACTGCGAAATATGAAAGAAATAATAAATTTTCTTTTGCTAGGTGTCAAAAATCTAGTCAAAAAAAAGAAATAGAAATTAAATGAATAAAGAAATAGTGGGTTTCCTCGTTTCTATGGTTACTTCTTAAACGGTGAGGTCTTCTCTATACACCGGAGCCTTTGGCTTCATTTAATATTTCATCAATGTTCTTGGTAACTTGTATAGTTCACACCACACTCTTTGGCTCTACCCATGAATTATCCAGTAATAGGTCTTTCACAAAGAGACCCACCTATACAGTAACGGTATTTAATTATGAAAGTTAGCTGAGTAGCTGACCCTCGTAGTCCGTTCTTGACCGGGCGAGAACTTCATTTTTCTGTTTTTTTTTTTGAATTTCAATAAGATTTTTCCGCTTAATGGATAACCATTTGCTACCAATGGAGAATTTTTTCTCATCTTAAATTCAGGTGATTGGATTTGCACCAATGGAAACCATAAACTTTATATACAATAGAAGGATAGATTTGCTTATTTTTAGATAGTGAATGGAGTCCCTTCTTCCATTCTATCCTATTCACCGGTACTGATCATTCATACTGGAAGCGGTTTTCTTGCCTTTTTTGTGTCAGCTCATGATCATGATCTAAACGAGTCGCACATACACCCTAGTACATGTTCCTCGACGCTGAGGACATCCCCGAAGGGCGGGGGATTTCGTGACATTTCGAATGGGCTGTCTTGTATTTCTAATAAGTTGTTTAATAGTTGGCATGTTGAGTCATATACATAATGGGCTGGTTTAGATTGATCCTAACCGGATTTTTTTATTTAATATTTATTTATTTAATATTTATATAGTCAACTCGTAGATAAAATCTCAAATCACGGATTTGCACAAAATTCATTTTTTTTCATTCAACTGCTACAAGATCAACAATTCCATAAGCTTGGGCTTCTGTTGCTGACATAAAAACATCTCTTTCCATGTCTTCAGATACAACCCATAAAGGTTTGCCCGTCCTTTGTACATAAACCTTTGTGAGGGTTTCGCGCAGTTTCAGCAGTTCTTCCGCTTCCAGGATAAATTCTCCCGTTTGTGCTTCATAAAAAGAACTAGCAGGTTGATGGATCATTACCCTGATAATAGTTCTATCTAGTGTGATGAAAGAAACAGAAAAGAAAGATAAAGAATAATAGGAAAAAGGATAGAATTGAACAACCGTACGGGCATTATCTTTTATGCATTGCATACGGCTCTATAATCAAATTGACCCCAATTTTCCTGTTCAAGAAAGATAAAAATAGAATCTATCAACCCCAGATGGGTAAATGATCAAAATGCCACCCTTCTTTTTTTTTTCGGAGAAGTTCAAAAATACTATGATGGCTCCGCTGCTTTCTATTTTAAAATGGATTCTTTTTTTTGTCTTTGATTCAGCAATCCCAAAGTTTCTTTTTGAGCCAACCAAAAAAGAAAAATTTGGTTTTTTTCGCACTCTTTTTTTATAACTTAAATATTGTTAAGAGCCCTTCGGTGTGAAAACAAACAAGTTTGTGACGCTGAATTGGACTTCCGATAGATAAGAGAAAGTCGGAAATATCTTTTATCTCATACTACTCTCTCGATACATAATCAAATCTTTTGAAAAAAAAATTGCATATCGAATTCGAAGTGCCATGCTATTATTACTTAATATTCATATGGCGAAGGCATAGTTTTCTTTTTTCTCTCAAATAAAAAAACTTCATTGGCGCCAAGCGTGAGGGAATGCTAGACGTTTGGTAATTTCTCCTCCAACCAGAATAAAAGATCCCATTGACGCGGCCAATCCCATGCATATTGTATGGACTTCTGGTCGTACAAATTGCATAGTATCATAAATGGCTACTCCGGGTATTACCCACCCGCCAGGGGAGTTTATAAACAAATAAAGATCTTTGGTCTCATCCTCGATACTGAGATATACCATAAGACCAATAAGTTGATTCGAGATCTCGCTATCAACCTCTTGGCCTAAAAAAAGTAATCTTTCTCGATAAAGTCGGTTGAGTAGGGTAAAATTGTTTCCCTTAGGAACCGTACATGCACCTTTTGATGCATACGGTTCAAAAAAAATTGTGAAGAAAAGAATCAATGTATAGATTCCAGTCCGCTTTCTTTTATTTTTTGAGTTTTTCTAACTTTTTTTTAATGAAAGGGTTTGTTTTTTCTTCGATTTTTCAATAAAGATGAATTTTTATTTCTTCTTTGATAATATAAAGATAATCTAAAAAAGGGGTAAATAAACTTATCGAATTAACTTCTCATTGATGTATTCTTTCATCGAAATTCAATCCAAATCACGATGATATTTTCTTGTTCCTGAATGGGCCTCTTTCATCTTTTTAGGTTTATGCTCTACTCCGGGTAAAGATCCGCCCGATTTTGATTTGCACATATAGGACAAACCTTCCCATCACCATTTCATTTCTTGTTGTTATGACTTTACAAATAATCATTTATGATACACGTAGTAATCATAGATATATTACCAATTGGGTTTTTCTAAACGGAGTCTGGATACTTCATTTTTTTGTCCAGCCAAAGCCAACCATAAATTAGTCTAATTGATATAATTCTATGAATTTCCCCAAATAATGCATTTAATTTCAGTTCACGCTCCAATTGTTGGATGATTCCAATTCTCTTTCTTGGGCGAAACAGAGGATATCTCGGTCGGGGGAGAGAACGGGGAAATCCCATATGACCCAATATATCTGACAAGTCGCACTATACGTCAACCCAAGATGCATCTTCCTCTCCAGGACTTCGGAAAGGTACTTTTGGAACACCAATAGGCATGGATTGAAAGAAAAAGGAATTAAATACTATATTTCACTTTGATGTGGAAACGTAACAATATGGTTTTATTGTCTTTATTTATAATATTGACTTTATCATATTTATTTTATCCATAGATTAGAAAAATTTAGAAAGAAAGACAAAATAAATAAAGGAAAATTTTTTCGAATAGATCTTTCTAATGATAAATGAAGGATGGACACATTTACTCATAGAAAATGGTATCAATCCACCATTGCATATTGGTACTTATCGAGTATAGAATAAATCTGCTTCTCTTTGTTCTTACGAACAGAATTCTTCCATTATTACGAATAGAATATAGAATCATAACCCTTGGTAGGAAATAATCTACTGAACGGGGGAAGTCTATAGGATAGTCATAGTAGAACCTTTCCAATGCAATAAAGTTACGTAGTGTCTATTTTTCTTCGATAAAGGGGTATTTTCCATGGGTTTGCCTTGGTATCGTGTTCATACCGTTGTATTGAATGATCCCGGCCGGTTGCTTTCCGTTCATATAATGCATACAGCTCTGGTTGCTGGTTGGGCGGGCTCGATGGCTCTGTATGAATTAGCAGTTTTTGATCCTTCTGACCCTATTCTTGATCCAATGTGGAGACAGGGTATGTTCGTTATACCCTTCATGACTCGTTTAGGAATAACCAATTCATGGGGGGGTTGGAGTATCACAGGAGGAACTGTAACGAATCCGGGGATTTGGAGTTACGAAGGTGTAGCTGGGGCGCATATTGTGTTTTCTGGCTTATGCTTTTTGGCAGCTATCTGGCATTGGGTCTATTGGGATCTAGAAATATTTTCTGATGAACGTACAGGAAAACCCTCTTTGGATTTGCCCAAGATCTTTGGCATTCATTTATTTCTCTCCGGGGTGGCTTGCTTTGGTTTTGGTGCATTTCATGTAACAGGTCTGTACGGTCCTGGAATATGGGTGTCCGATCCTTATGGACTAACGGGAAGAGTACAGCCTGTAAATCCGTCGTGGGGCGTGGAAGGTTTTGATCCTTTTGTTCCGGGAGGAATAGCTTCTCATCATATTGCAGCAGGTACACTGGGCATATTAGCGGGTCTATTCCATCTTAGCGTTCGACCGCCACAACGTCTATACAAAGGATTACGTATGGGAAATATTGAAACCGTACTCTCCAGTAGTATCGCGGCTGTCTTTTTTGCCGCTTTTGTTGTTGCTGGAACTATGTGGTATGGTTCAGCAACTACTCCCATCGAATTGTTTGGTCCCACTCGTTATCAGTGGGATCAGGGTTATTTCCAG